ACCCCCCTGAGTTCTTACTCTTAGAGCGAGACTTTGATCTATTCAAAAGCATATGGAACCTCAGTCAACATAATCCCAATATTCTATTTTTAATGAAATGACAAAACGGATCCTTTGCTCTGATGTTTCAAACCACTTTATTCTATTCCTTTTTTATTATGATGTTTTTGAAGAATTGAATCTATTGACTGATTCATAGTTTCTGTCGTTCCTAACATACTATTCACTATTATGTCAATATTTTGAATATGAAGCAACAAGAAAGGAGGAATCCATCCATTTTATGAAGAATCCAATACCTATGGATTTATCCGTATGAAACATCCTGCAAATCCTTTTCTTTTTATACTAAACTAAAGCAAATAATAAAAAGAAAAAAACTCTATTTCTATATATATATAGAAATAAAAAAAAAAGAAAACTGTAATGAGATAATAAAGAAATATTTGGATATGCGTAAAGATCTAATCCGCTTTTCAGCCGAAACAAAACAAGAGAAGTCTTTTTTTGTTTGAATTATTTTCCTAAGTTATAAGTTGAAGTGAATTGAATAATTGAAGAAGTTCTATTTGTTCAATTATACCCGGAAAATAAAACAAGGAATAAGAATCTTTGGCGAACAGGAGAAAAATCATGATTCTATTCGATACAAGACGACATAAGAAAATCCTTTTCTTGTGTCGTCTTGTATCGAATCGAATAGACGATTAGGAAGACTAAGAATACTTTCTAGAAATCTTTTTTCCTTTCATTTTTCCCGTCCTTGCCTTGTATTCTATTCCTTTGTATTTGTATGCTTATTTTATATCATTAGGAATGGTATACAAGTAATGAGTTTCAGACATCCCGCAAAAGAAAAAAGAGTTATAGAAAGAAAAGACTTATAGAATTTTTTGAATCATATTCCTATATCATTCTATCAATCAACAAGAATTTGGCACTTTTACCAACTTTCTTTTAAGGAATCTCTAGATCTAGAAATTCATTTCGTACAACTGAACCTTTTCAAACTGTTTCTTTTTCAGAACCAAAAAGATTTGTGCCAAAATCACAGATGCCAAGAAGAACAGAAGGCCTTGGACTCGTAATGGATCTTGAAGCACTATTTCTGTGTCTCCCTGACCAAAACCTCCTACATTTGGATTACTTGTTAATGGTTGATCAAGCTTGATGGATTCACCTTCTGAAACAAGGAGTTCTGGTCCTGGAGGTATAATATCAACCACTTGACGTCCTTCTGATGCATCAACTATGGTTATTTCATATCCCCCCTTTTCTTTACGTGCTATTCTGCTTACTATACCAGCTGATGTAGCATTATAAACTGTATTGTTACTCTTACTACCATCAGGATAAATCTGACCCCTTCCTCTGTTCCCGCCTACATATATGGGATATTTTAAGAAGTGAACGTCTTTTTTCGTAGCAGGGTCGGGGGAAAGAATAGGAAAGACGATTTCACTATATTTCTGACCGGGAACAGGACCTATCACAAGAATATTTCTTTTATTAGGACGATAACACTGAAAAGAAAGATTGCCCATCTTTTCTTTCATTTCGGGAGAAATACGATCGGGGGGGGCTAATTCGAATCCCTCGGGTAAAATAAGAACAGCTCCTACATTCAAAGCTCCCTTTTTACCATTAGCAAGAACTTGTTTCAGTTGCATATCATAAGGAATTCGAACAACTGCTTCAAATACAGTATCAGGAAGTACAGCTTGCGGAACTTCAATATCCACGGGCTTATTAGCTAAATGGCAATTGGCACATACAATTCGCCCAGTTGCTTCTCGTGGATTTTCATAACCCTGCTGCGCAAAAATGGGATATGCATTTGAAATAGATGCTCGAGTTATTACATATATCATGATCGATACATAAATGGATCGAGTCATCTGTTCTTTTACCCAAGAAAAAGTCTTTCTATTTTGCATGGTCCAATCATTGATCCCCGGAATTTCTACAATAAATTCGATAGGTAACCAGTAGAATTCCCTATCCACAAATTTGCCATTGTATTGATTGTACTGAAATAATTGTACTGGTGGAATATAGTATGAATACCTTGAGTTGAAAAGGTAGAAGTATAAAGAATAAGTCAGATGAAAAAGGATTTATTTATACACGAAGAAAGATTCTTATTTGATATCAATCAAATAATGAATTATTCATTCTTATTCATTCATTGAATGATAAATTACTACAAGCGAAGGAGATACACGATTTAAAAAATGGAAGATCCAATATTTCACAATTGTATCTAAAATTACTGGAAAAGTGGAAACAAGACCAGATATAATCTGATCATTCTGAGCCAATCCAAAATCGTTGTAGATCGAACCAATCATTAGTTCCCAACCATGGGTCGAGTGAAATCCGATCCATAAATCAGTAACTAAAAGAATCGAAAAAGCTTTGATTGTATCACTTAAGTTATAGAGAAATCCCTGAATCCAAGAATTTAGAATGAAAAGTTCTTCATTACCCAGAACAAAATAACCACTTAGAATAGCGAAACAGATTAGATTTGTAGAGAAATGCAAAATGATATGGAAATGAGATTCATTGTGTCTTTGGACCAATTGTATTGTTTCCTTGTGCATTCCTATACGAAGCCTTTGCATATGTGTCTCCGAGTACTCCTTTATCATCTCGTCCAACAGGAATAGTTCTTCTAATTCCATAAATTTTTCTAGAACATTTTTCTCTTGAATATCATTCAAAAGGATTTCGGATTGCCTGGTATTCCACCAATTAAGAACCCAAGTTTCTAGACATTTCTTAAATGAGAGAGAAACCCACCAGGGCAAAAAGAGTATAGACACAAGATATGGGAGGGAAGCCAATGCTTTCTTTTTTTTCATTCTGTATCCGTTATGTCAATTGTTAATGAACCTTTTTCATTCGTCAATTCTATCTGAGATTTCTATGAAGCACGGATTACTATAACAAGAAGAAGGTATCGAACCTATGGATCTTTTCCTATTTTTGTTTTTGTGTAAGAATTGAGTCTTTGGATCTAGAATAGAACATAGAAGAAGGCCCCTTTTTAAATGAAAAAAAAGAAGTAAATATTCTTTCCATATTCCAGAGATCTCGATTAGGCAAATTGTAACCGATTTCCTCTTCATTTCTTCCTTTCCATGAAGACTCGAAAACCCATTTGAACTAACGAATAGAATTTGGATTTAAAGACGAACCCTACCAGATCCTTTAATTCTTTTATTTCTATTTCGAATTCGAAAGATTTCACTGTCTAACCGCAGCGCGGGGATAGGGTATCAATCCAAAGGCCTAAAAAGAGGAATTCTGTTTTACGAAAACAAAAGACATGTTAGGATGTTAGAATGATATCATGAATCTATACTTATTAGACCTTTTGATAGTATAAAGAGTGAAGCTGAACGACATGTGTATGCATATACAAAATAGTTTTTGTGTACAAATCTACTTAATCTTTTTTTTTTTTTTTTTCAATATATTTTTTTTGATTAATTCTATTAGATTTTTATATTTTCTTAATATTGTTCCATATACGTCCTCCTGCTTTTGAGATGTATTAAGTTCCTTCTCTCATGCTGAGATTGATTCTTAGATTGATTCTTCATTTCATTTCAAAATACTTCAATGGGTACGCGCAAGAAATAGGCCAATTCGGCAGCTTTTTGTTCAATTTCTCGTGGAGTCAAATTCTCATCAGTACGGGTCAAGGGAATGGCTCCTTGGCCCCTGATTTCCATATAAAGGACACGACGAGGAAAAAGACCCTCTCTCACCTCCATTCTGATTGATTGGATATCTTTCAGAAAGAAACGAAGGAAGATGCGACGATTTCTTCCAGGAAATCCCCAACGAAAAAGGGACATTATCCCTTCTTTTCTATCGAATCGGTCATAACCACTACCTACATTCCATGAAATTGTGCACCACAAATAAGAACTAATGAATAGACCTGCGATCCCATAGAAAGACATCACGATCCCTTGTGGGAAAAAAGAAATTTGCTGAGACGGAAATACGGATATCAGATTTTTACCAAGATAACTGGAAGTTCCAACCACTAAGAATCCTAGTGAACCTAAAAAAAGGATACAGGCCCAGCAAAAATTACTTGTTTTTCGAGACCCCGTTATAAGTTCTATCCATATATGTTCTGATCGCCAGTTCATACTATACTAGATCCAGTTGCATTCGATTGAAATTGAGAGAATAACCCAAATGGATTTGACTCGACTTTATTGCTTTGCTTGATCCCGAAGTAACTTTCATCAACTAGCAGCATTCCGACGGGAACCATTAGGAATAATTGGTTAGATACATTGAGTTTCTATTTCAAAGATCTTTCAAAAAAGATTTGCAGATCATTTTGAATTTAATCATTTAATTGATTAAGCTATAACTGCATATACATGCATTAATGCGTATATTATCTATCGATATACATAACAACGGTATACCTAACAAAACAACTCTTACATTTGTTTTCGGAAAGTCCACATAGCATATATCCTACCCTATTACATTAAAAAAAAGTATCTGTATGATGATCCAGTGTTGAAAGAAATTGATGAGATTTGGTCCCATCATATTTAGACAATCTTATTTCTTTGGACATAAAGAGATAAAGAAGCCATTGCGATTGCCGGAAAGACTAGGCCCACTAAAGGAACAAAAATAGAGGGAAAGTTCAAATCTATCATAGAATGGGTACCTCGATTTCATAGTTCTATCTATAATTAGAAATTATAATTATAAAGATATCTTATGATAAGTCTATCTATTATAAATAAGATTCAGATAATATTCATAGGAAATATTTCATAATCAATAACAAATGTAGAACTCAACGAAGCGTACTTATTCCTCTTTGTACACGAATATATGTATGATAATCCTGCTTTCAGAAATTGGATTCTTCTTCTCCCATCCTTATCTTCATCGTCTTTCTATCTTTCCTTTCAAAACACCTTTTTCTTTTGAAAGGTTTTTTTTTGAAAAGAAAGATAGAAACGAGTTTCTTAGGAGTTTCCGACTTTAACCAATCTTATCCAACAAACAGGGATTCCTAGTGAAAAACGGGGATTCTCGGTAACTAGAAAGAACTTCTATATTCTAATTCTTTTTTATTTGTAATATTTTTTTATTTTGAATCTTCATTCAAGGGAAGGAAACCATGTAGCTGAAATAACTCATTCAGAACACCTTTTAAAGGATTACGTGGTACGATTGGGTCGAATAAGCCCTTATGGAATAAATACTCAGCCGCTTGTGAACCATCGGGTACTGTCTTTTTCAATGTTTGTTCAATTACTCTTTTACCCGCAAACGCAATGTAGGCATTAGGTTCAGCAATAATGATATCTCCCAACATACCAAAACTTGCTGTAACTCCGCCAGTTGTAGGAGATGTAAGGATTGATACATAGAATAACTTTTTATTTGATTGATAATCATATGAAGCAGAAGATATTTTAGCCATTTGCATCAAGCTCAAACTCCCTTCTTGCATGCGTGCTCCTCCAGAAGCACACACAATAATGACAGGTAGAGATCTATTAGTAGCATACTCGATCAAACGGGTGATTTTCTCACCTACTACAGATCCCATACTACCTCCCATAAACTGAAAATCCATAACTCCAATTGCTATGGGAATACTATTTAGTTGACCTACGCCCGTTTGAACAGCTTCAGTTAAACCCGTTTTTCTTTGATAAAAAGAGATGCGATCTATATAAGGTTCCTCCTCTGAATGAAATTCAATGGGGTCCATAGAGACCATATATTCATCCATAGGCTCCCAAGTGCCAGGATCAATAAAGAGTTCGATTCTATCTGAACTACTCATTTTCAAATGATATCCGCAGTGTTCACAAATATTCATTTTTGAACTAAAAAATTTTTTATAATTTAATCCATAACAATTATCACATTGAACCCATAACTGTTTGTATTTTGTATTTATATCGAAATCATTAGATTTTTCTCTTCTATTGAAATAACTGTTACTAGTTTTGATACTAGAATTTCCACTTTCAATACTACTTGTACTTTCCGTACAAATGAAACTATAAATGTAACTGTCGATACCACTGTAAATGTCACTATTAAGACTGATTTCAAAACGAAGATAAATGTCAATGCAACTATTAATATGATTATTCCAATTAGATTGAGTATCATACATGGAATAATAAGAGTAGTAATTACTACTATTAGACCCACCATTCAAATAACTAGGAAAAAGAATCTCTAGTTCACTCAAAAAAGAACTAGCATTGTCAATATCAAAAATCTGATTGTCAATATCAAAATATACAGAATAAGTGTCACCATTACTATTTCTAACTAAAAAAGTATGATCAGAGATCAAACTCCAAACATTCCTGCTATCAAATAAATAATTTAGATAATGAATATTACTGAAACTATAACTGTCCCTACTAGGAAACTTTTTCTCCGCATCATTTTTCATAGGTTCTTCACTTCCACTGGTATGTCCAAGAGCATCAAGACTATCCATTGATTTACTTAGTCCACACCTATGTTCTAACTTCTTGTTAGACAACATCGAATTGAACCAACATTTTTCCATAGATTCTTTCTGCCCCCTATTTTAGGAAAACCTAATACTTAATACTAATAGATGAATAGTCATTCAATGAAGAAAAAATCATTTTACTATCTCTTTTTTCTTTTTCATCAGAATTCCAATGAAGCATATAATTCAATAATTAAGATTGTTAATGAAAAACGAGCGAGTCTTGAAAAGAAAGGATTCTCCTTTTGAGGAATCCGGTGAATCATTTCAATATTATGATAGTGATTATGATAGAATCTTTTCCTCAAAAAAAAACATAATAGATATATAAAGACAGGTTTCTCTCATGTAAAACTTTAAATTCTCATCAAAAAGATACATAGTTGTTTCTTCCCATAAAGTAAAAAGGAATTCTCGTCTCGTAGAATCTCGTGTCATATAGTCAAATAAGAAAATGAGTTTCTATTACAACAGGGAACGAAAAAGACAATATACAGGATAGGGGTAGAAGGAATTCTTCTCTTGGCTTGATCTATGGCCTGAAACTAAGGAATATAAAATGATCCACCAATCCAATCCCAAGGATCCATAATTAAGCCTATGGCTCCAACAATAAATAATAGAATAAATAATAGAATAGATTAAGTAGATAAGTTGTTGAGTCTTCCTTCGATCTTATCTTCTTATGTTTATATTTTGTATATACTTGTATATATAGATAAGATATATACAAATACACAAAGACCCTCATAGTTCATAGTATAGAATTAGTATAAGATGTTTATTTATTCTTTATTCGGCCCAATCTTTTCCTCAAAAAAAGAAAGATTGGGCCAAGTTTCATTGCAATAAATTAGGAGAACAAACAGGAATTGCTGAATTATACGCGCTTATTTTGGTTTTGTCTCTTTATCTAGCTTATCCACTGGGTCGAAATCGAATGTGATCTCTTTCCA